CATAGATCTATTAAATCTAGATAAGAAAAAAAAAGACAAGATAATTTCTAATATAATTTCTTAAAACAAAAGGGAAAAAGATAAAATAATTTCTAATATACTCCAGTTGCAACTGCTGTTTTCTTGATCTATCCAATTGGTCAAGGAAGCTTTTCGAATGAGACATTCATAAACTGCTCTACCATAATTCTTAGCAGATAATCCCAATTTAGGTTTAATAGTACATTATATGAATATATAATAACAAATTACTAAAAAGATTAATACAAAAAAGAAAATATACGAAGAAATTCGTCCACCCCCCACATATTTGATAGCCTCTCCCATAAAAAAACTTGAAATACCAACTCCATTTGGAATTCCATCAATTACTTGTCTATCAAAAAAATAATTTAATTTAGCTAACTTTCTTACATTCGCAATTAAAGAGACTTCAAAAAAAGAATCTATATAACCACGATTATATGACCAATCATATATGACATTGATTATTTTATCAGCAATAATTTTTTTAGGAACACTTTTTTCAAATAAATTAAATAAGTTCAAATTTTGTAAAGAAGAAAAAACGGGTTTATAAAAAAAAGACGCTATAAATATTCCGAAAAAAGCGATACTCACCGAAAAAGTTGCATTTGTAAAAAATTCATACCAATCCACAGAATTCTTTGAATTTTGATGTAAAAGGTCTATAGAAGGAATTAACAATTTGGATAATATATCCAAATTTACTCCTTCTTGGCTGAAAGAAATTCCAATGGCCCCAACGAATAAAGTAAATAATACTAATACAAGCATAGAAAATAGCATAGTATTGTCTGATTCATGAGGATAAAAACAAGGAATGTTTTTTGTACCAAAATGGGTACTATCGATAAAAAGACCTGTTATGCTTTTTACATTTCGATTAATTCGATGTGAATATGTTGTCTTCCGAAAAAAAGAAGTCCTTTCATTATTATTCATTGTTAATAAAGCTAATAAATGCATTTTCTTTTTTAATTTTTGTTTTCCTTCTTTGCCCCATAAAGATATTGAATAGAATGAACTATTTTTCTTTCCATTGAAATTTTGAAAATGAACGTTTAAATATCCTTCAAAAACAAGTAAATAGATTCGAAACATATAAAATGCAGTTAATCCTGCTGTGGAACAAGCTATTATTGCGAAAATTGGTGAATACAACCAACTATCATTAAGAATCTCATCCTTGGACCAAAAACAGGCAAAAGGTGGAATACCACAAAGAGAAAGTGTACCTATTAAAAAAGCTGTTTTTGTAATTGGCGCATGTTTTGTTAAACCGCCCATAAGAACCATATTTTGACTTTTATCTGGAGAATATCCAACAATTGCTTCCATTGAATGAATAATGGATCCAGATCCTAAAAACAACAATGCTTTTGAATAAGCATGAGTAATCAAATGAAATAAAGCGGCTCGATAAGAGCCCATACCTAAAGCTAACATCATATAACCCAATTGAGACATTGTAGAATAGGCCAAATTTTTCTTAATATCTTTTTGAGCAATAGCTAAAGTAGCTCCTAATACTACTGTTATTATACCTATCAAAGCTATTCCATTCATTATGGAGGGTATAACTATGAAAAGAGGAAGAAGTCGAGCTACAAGAAAAATTCCAGCTGCTACCATAGTAGCTGCATGTATAAGAGCAGAAATAGGAGTAGGCCCTTCCATAGCATCCGGTAACCATACATGAAGAGGGAATTGGGCAGATTTCGCAACTGAGCCACAAAATAACAAGAGGGCGCACAAAGTAACAAAAAAAATATTAACCTCATTCTTATCAATCAAGTTATTGAATATTTGAAATAAATCCCGAAATTCCAAACTACCCGTTATCCAATAAAGACCTAAAATTCCTAATAATAAACCAAAATCCCCTACACGATTAGTTACAAACGCTTTTTGACAAGCATTTGCCGCAATAGGACGTGTGAACCAAAAACCTATTAATAGATAAGAACACATTCCAACCAATTCCCAAAAAATATAAACTTGTATCAAATTTGAACTAGTAACTAATCCTAACATTGAAGTATTAAAAAAACTCAAATAAGTAAAAAATCTCAAATATCCTTGATCATGAGACATATAATTATCACTATAAATAAGAACCAGAATACCAACAGTAGTGATTAATATTGACATAATAGAAGTAAGTGAATCGATCAAGTAGCCAAACTCTAAAGAAAGATCATTATTTATAGTCCAAGACCATACATATTGATAGATAGAACTGTTCTTGATTTGATGAATAGACAGATCGATCGAAAAAATCATAACTATCATTAACAAGAAAATACTAGGAAAAGCCCACATACGGCGAAGATTTTTTGTTGCCGTGGGGAAAAGTAGAAGTCCTACCCCTATTAACATAGGAACTGGAAGTGGGGTGAAAGGTATGATCCATGAAGATTGATGTGTATATTCCATACAAAAAAAAAATAAAGAATAAAAAGGATTTTGATTCTTAATGAATTTTGTTTCTTATTCGTTTGTTTTATCTCTTTTGTAAAGGGTTCGGTTAATAAAAAACGTGGATATATAAATAGAATTTGATATTCTTAATTATTCTGAATCTTTGCACAATACTTCCAATATTGCAAAGTACAAAGTAAAAATGGGCCAATAACGAAATTGAATTCCTAGTAAAAAAAAAAAAAATTATTATTATTACTAAATTACTATTTAGAATTACTACGTTAGTAAAAATGAAAAATTTTATTATTTATTAATAAATAATAAAATAAATAATAATAAATACGAAATTTGTAAAATAAAAATTTTTATCTATAGAGTGAGGATAAATAATTACACCAAAACTAAGAACATTCGTTTATTTTGATACATTCGTTTATTTTGATATAAATCAGAAAAAACAATTCATATGACATGACCCCCCAAAATAATACTTTTTGTATTATTCAGAAACATTAGTTCAAAAATGAACTAATTGATTATTTTACATTACAATAAAAAAAGATCTATATCTATGTTTGGAAAAGGTTTCTCATATTCAATGTTTTACTTTAGATAGAAAACAAACATAAAAAAGAGGGAATTCAGATAGATAAGACATATGGCTAATTAATTAATTAAAGAAAAATGCGTTTTCATTTACAGAATAAATGTCTTTCACATCGAACTATAGCAATGAAAAAACGATCTTAGTTGAATGGCAGTTCCAAAAAAGCGCACTTCTATATCAAAAAAAAAAATTCGCAAGACTTTTTGGAAAAAAAAGGGATATCGGACAGCATTGAAAGCCTTTTCATTAGCTCGATCTATTTTTACAGGGAACTCCAAAAGTTTTTTTTGTAACAAAAACAAATAATATAATAATGTTGGAATAATCTGAATTAGCTCGATTCAAAGAGTATTCTTTAATACTAATATGGAATATATATTTAGAATATATTATATATATAATATATATAATATATTCTAAATATATATAATCTTTCTAATTTTTTGAATGGAGTGCTAAATTTTAGATATATAAATTAACTATTTTTCTTTCATTGAAAAAATGGAAATGCATTTCTTTAGAGTCAGCAAATGAAATAACTAAAAAATGAGTCATAAACAACTACAAAAAATGTTCTTTTCCATTCCTGGATTGAAGTCAGAACTAGATAGTTCCAGTCTCAACGTTGCTGTTTTTGAATTACAAAAAGTGTAAACTACGAAAAACAAACCCATTCCCCGTTGTTAGATTATAAAACTCACACTCGAAATGAAAAAAGAACAAGAATACAAATTCGTATTGAAATAGAAATGCTCTCTTTTTTTATTTTAAGATTTTTTTAGTTTATATTAATATAAAATTATAATAATCAATTACTATACTTATCGTTAATATAAAATTATTATATTGTACTAAATAAAATAAATATTGCACTTTAATTGATTCTTTCAATCTCGACGATTGACTAATGAATAGGTTATTATGATTTCGAGTAAGCCGCTATGGTGAAATTGGTAGACACGCTGCTCTTAGGAAGCAGTGCTAGAGCATCTCGGTTCGAGTCCGAGTGGCGGCATGACATCCCATCCTATATTTTAAAAGAATAAGTCCTATAATGAATTCAATTCAGGATTTCTATTCCTAGTATTCATACCTTTTTTATTTTCATTATAGATATTTATTTATATTATATATATGATATTTTCAACTTTAGAGCATATATTAACTCATATATCGTTTTCGGTCATATCAATTGTGATTTCAATTCATTTGATAACCTTATTAGTCAATGAAATCGTAGGATTATATGATTTGTCCAAAAAAGCCATCATAATAACTTTTTTCTGTGTAACGGGATTGTTAATTACTCGTTGGTTTTTTTCGGGCCATTTACCATTTAGTGATTTATATGAATCTTTAATCTTTCTTTCATGGGGTTTTTCCATTTTTCATATGGTCCCTTTTTTTAAAAAGGATAAAAACCATTTAAGTACAATAATTGCACCAAGTGTTATTTTTACCCAAGGCTTTGCTACTTCGGGTCTTTTAACCAAAATGCATCAATCCGTAATATTAGTACCCGCTCTACAATCCCATTGGCTAATGATGCACGTAAGTATGATGATATTGGGCTATGCCGCTCTTTTATGTGGATCATTATTATCAGTGGCTATTTTAGTCATTACGTTTCAAGAAGTCATCCAAATTTTTGCTTTTACCAAGAATTTGGATTCTTTAAATGAATCATTTGATTTTGCTGAAATCAAATACATGAATATGAATGAAAGAAACAATGTTTTACGAAAAACTTCTTTTTCTTCTTCTAGAAATTATTACAGATCTCAATTTATTCAACAATTGGATTGTTGGGGTTATCGTATTATTAGTCTAGGTTTTCTCTTTTTAACGATAGGTATTCTTTCTGGAGCAGTATGGGCTAACGAGGCATGGGGATCATATTGGAATTGGGATCCAAAGGAAACTTGGGCCTTTATTACTTGGACCATATTCGCTATTTATTTACATACTAGAAAAAATAAAAAATTGGAAGGTGTAAATTCTTCAATAGTGGCCTCTATAGGATTTCTTATAATTTGGATATGTTATTTGGGGATCAATCTATTAGGAATAGGACTACATAGTTATGGTTCATTTACATCTAATTGATCTAATTGAATTAAAATGAGTAAAGAACCCGAGAAATAAAGATATAGAAAGCATATATATATCTATATATATATATTATATAATTCCCATAAATTAAACTTTTCATACATAAATCATCGAGAACCCTTTAAATCAAGTAATGTAATGATTCAAGGGGTTCTCACAAACAACAAACATATTCGATTACAATTCGAATTATTTTTTTAAGTGAATCTAACGGAAAAATCTTTTGTTCATTGTACAACGGGTTTCTTTCTCTTTTTGATTTATTGGTTTTGTTCATTTATTCACGAAAACTGTCTATCAAAAATTAGATAGAATAGCTTCAACCTTGTCAACCGAGAATGAGAAAATGAAATCCGGATAAAGACCAATACCTATTACGGGTATAAGGATAGAAATCGAAATAAATAATTCTCTCGGCCCAGAATCAAAAAAATAAGAGTTTGGTGTATTAAAAAACTTATATCCATAGAACATCTGCCGTAAGAGAGATAATAAATAAATAGGGGTTAATATCATTCCAATTGCTGTTACAAAAGTAATTAGTATTTTAATCATTAAAAGATATTTTTGACTAGTAATTATTCCAAAAAAAACTATCAATTCTGCAATAAAACCGCTCATGCCTGGCAATGCAAGAGAGGCCATCGATAAGATAGTAAAAGTCGTGAATATTTTTGGCATTGGGATAGCCATTCCGCCCATTTCGTCAAGATAAAGAAGACGTAGTCTATCATAACTAGTTCCTGCCAAGAAAAAAAGCGCAGCGCCAATAAATCCATGAGATATGATTTGTAAAATGGCTCCGTTGAGTCCAGTATCACTTATAGAACCAATTCCTAGAATTAGGAAACCCATATGAGATACCGAGGAATAAGCTATTCTTTTTTTTAAATTACGTTGACCAAGAGATGTTGAAGCGGCATAGATTATTTGAATAGAACCTAATATCATTAACCAGGGGCTAAATATAGAATGAGCGTGGGAAAGAAATTCCATATTAATTCGAACCAACCCATATGCTCCCATTTTTAATAAGATTCCGGCTAAAAGCATACAAGTGCTGTAATGTGCCTCTCCGTGGGTATCTGGTAACCATGTATGTAAGGGTATAATCGGCGATTTGACAGCAAAAGCAATAAGAAATCCCATATAGAATATTATTTCCAGCGCCACAGGATACGATTGATTAGTTAATGTTTCAAAATTTAATGTTGGTTCATTAGAACCATATAAACCGATACCCAGAACTCCCATTAATAAAAAAACAGAACTTCCCGCAGTGTACAAAATAAACTTTGTAGCTGAATACAAACGTTTCTTTCCCCCCCACATGGATAAAAGTAGATAAACGGGAATTAATTCCAATTCCCACATGATGAAAAAAAGTAAAATATCTCGAGAAGAAAATGGTCCTATTTGACCGCTATACATTGCTAACATCAGGAAATGGAATAATTGGTATTCTCGAGTAACCGGCTGAGCCGCTAAAGTGGCTAAAGTGGTGATAAATCCCGTCAGTAAAATAGGTCCTATAGAAAGTCCATCTATTCCTAATCTCCAATAAAAATCAAAAAAATTGATCCATTTATAATTCTCCGTCAGTTGCATTAGTGGATCATCCAATTGGAAATGATAACAAAATACATAGGTTGTTAGAAGGAGATCGATTAAGCATATACAAATGCTATACCACCTAATTACCTTATTTCCCCTATGAGGAAATAAGAAAATTAAGGAACCTGCGGCTATTGGCAAAACGACAACTATTGTTAACCAAGGAAAATAATTCGTGATAAAAATAAGATACACTTGGGCCAGAAAAGCCCGCGCTCAAAATAGAAAAAAAACCTTTTCTATTTTATTTTGAGCACGGATTTTTGCCAGTAAAAAACGTATTCGTGTGGTGTTTTTTGAAACGTATCAATAAGCTAGACCCATACTTCGAGTTGTTTCATGCCATAAATAAACTCGAACACTTAAGAAATCCGTCGGACAGGCGGACTCACACCTCTTACAACCAACACAGTCCTCTGTTCTTGGGGCAGAAGCTATTTGCTTAGCTTTACATCCGTCCCAAGGTATCATTTCTAATACATCTGTGGGACAGGCTCGGACACATTGAGTACATCCTATACACGTATCATAAATCTTTACTGAATGTGACATTGTATCTATACTAATTTTTGAACATTAAAAATGAAAATTATCGATCTAGTAAACTCGTAAATGAATCATATATTTATACACCAGATGAATCAATGATTTGTCAGAATTTTGCTAATCAAAATAGACGTCTAAATAAATTTATAAGAAGGAAGAGAAGAGGACAGGACCAGGATACTTTGATTTCTTATGATTCCGCAAACACAAACATGATCATAAGTAGTGTAGCAGACATGCTAATTTGAATTGATAAATATTACACTATTCTCAATTCTACTTTTTATGATTAATTATGATTAATACTATTTATTCAACAAATTCGATTGATTGATACGGGTTGATTTTCTGTTACGAGAAATTGAGGAAACAATAGCCGGTCCGATAGCTGCTTCAGCGGCTGCAATAGCTATAACAAAAATGGAAAAAATATTTCCTTTTAATTGGCGATTATCAAAAAAATCAGAAAAAGTTACGAGATTCATATTAACTGCATTCAGTATAAGTTCAAGACACATAAGGGCTCTAACCATATTTCGACTTGTGATCAATCCATAGATACCAATAGAAAATAAATAGGCACTCAAAACAAGTACATGTTCGAGCATCATTGACCAACTCCTTATCAATTTTGATTCATTTCAATATGAACAACAATTCTACAGATTCGATTGACTAAAGAATAGAACAAGTCTGGAACAAAAGAATATCGGTAATAAAAAAATGAGTTTCTACATAAAAACTCTTTCACTTTACATAAAATTCGACAGAAATCAATGTGCGAAAATTCAAGAAAATGGAATCTGTATTTATATTGTTAGTTCTGTAAAGATTTCTTACTGGCGAGCCACGACAATTGCACCTATTAAAGCCACTAAAAGAATTATTGAAATGAGTTCAAATGGAAGAAAAAAATCTGTTGATAAATGAATTCCAATTTGTTGACTAGTACTTATCAAATCTTGTTCAATAATCTGATTTGGTCTTGTAGTCCAAATAATTCCATACCATGATGTATCTGGAATAGTAGTTATTAGTGAAACAAAAATACTTGTACAAACCATCAAAGTAATTCCATCCCCAACGGTCCAAAGACGAAAATCTTGGTAATATTCTGAACTATTCATGAACATCACAGCAAATATGATTAAAACGTTTATAGCTCCCACGTAAATAAGTAGCTGTGATGCAGCTACAAAATGGGAGTTTGATAAAATATAGAATAAAGATATACAAACAAGAACCAGTCCCAACGAAAACGCAGAAAAAATGGTGTTGGTAAGTAATACTACTCCTAGACTTCCTAATACAAGACCCGATCCCAGAAAGACTAAAAGAAAATCATGTAGCGTTTCAGGCAAATCCATTATATGTAAAAAAAAGACAAAGAAATCTAAATTTCATGACCTTATTGATATGACCAGGAAAAAAAGTTTATATACTTAACTTTTCGCATTGAATAAAAAAAATCCTAAGGAGTTTGAATTGATATAGGTACAGTTATATGATCAATGTCATTCGAGTCTTTATATGAAAGAGTAGTTTGAAACTATACTAAAACTAAAGTATATATAATAATTATAGATAATTAGATAATTTATCTATTTAAGAATAGATTTCTATAATATAGGATATTTTAAATCAAATATCTAATAGAATTTTTATTCATTTGAATATTTTTTATTTTTTTTTTTAATAATATTATCCAAATTTAATTATATATATTCTATATATTTATTCTATTTATATTATTCTATTATATATTATATAGAATATGATTTTTTTCTTTTTTATAAGAATTGTATTTAATTATAAATTATAAAAAATTTTATTTTTTTATTTGAATTGTTCGAATTGTATAATCATCAATTACTGACATCGGTAAACGGCCCAAAGCAATTTGATTATAATTCAATTCGTGACGATCATAAGTAGAAAGTTCATATTCTTCAGTCATTGATAAACAATTTGTTGGACAATACTCAATACAGTTACCACAAAAAATACAGATTCCGAAATCAATACTGTAATTAAGCAATCGTTTCTTTCGAATATCAGTTTCCAGTTTCCAATCAACAACGGGTAAATCTATAGGACATACACGAACACATACTTCACAAGCAATGCATTTATCAAATTCAAAATGGATTCGACCGCGGAAACGTTCCGATGTGATTAATTTTTCATAAGGATATTGAATAGTTACGGGTAAACGATTTGCGTGAGATAAGATAATCATAAAACTTTGACCAATGTACCTTGCAGCTCGGACTGTTTGTTGACCATAATTCATGAACCCTGTTACCATAAGGAACATATCGTAAATATCTATGAATATTTTTGTTTTATTTCTTTCTCTTATTTGAGACAAGTTATGAATATAGAAGATTAATCTTTTACAGTGAAAACAGTTGAGACGAAGTTGTTAATAATAGATTACCGAGAGAAATGGGTAAAAGAAATTTCCATCCAAGATTTAATAATTGATCCATTCTTAGCCTAGGCAAAGCCCATCTTGTTATGATAGAAAGGAATAAGAACAAATAAGTTTTAGCTAATGTAATAAAGAGACCAATTGTGGTTCCAAAAACTCCATATGTTTTATTTATTTCAAAAAACTCAGAAACGAATATGTACGGAATAGAGATATTCGAACCGCCCAAGTAAAGAACTGTTACAAATAATGAAGAAATTAATAGGTTTAAATAGGAAGCAACGTAAAATAAACCAAATTTGATACCCGAATATTCTGTTTGATAACCCGCTACTAATTCTTCTTCCGCTTCTGGTAAATCAAAAGGTAATCTTTCACATTCTGCTAGCGAAGAAATTAGAAAAACGATGAAACCCATAGGTTGACGCCATAAATTCCATCCCCAAAAACCATATTTTGATTGCGCATCAACTATATCAACTGTACTTAAACTATTAGATAATCCTAGTCGATGATAACATTACTGTTATCATCTCTATTACAGAACCGTACATGAGATTTTCACCTCATACGGCTCCTGGAAAGCCTTAAGTAAATCTAAGGACCGGGCCGATTATTTATCTTCTCTTGTTCCTAAGATAGATAGATAAGATTCAAATCTATCGGACGGTTCTGAATTAGACCAATTCAATTCTGTCTGTTCTGTTCTAATAAAAAATTAAATAAGAAAGAGAAATTTTAATAAAAGATACAAAAGGTACTTCTGAATTGATCTCATCCCTTAAAAATAAAAATTTTAATTTGTTGAGTAATAACTGAATTCTTCAATAAAATACTCTTTTAGAATTATCAATAAACCCCATCGTTTTCAATTACGAAAAAGAATTACACATTAGTTTCTTAATTATGACATGAATTCTATTTCCATGAATATGGATATAAGAAATCAAAAACGAAAAAGCTATCTCCTTTTCGTTTTTGATTTCTTGTGTTTTTTTCGTTCCTATTCTTCTTTTTTGTGCTATGAAAAAGGGACTTAATAAATTTTAAAGGATTTTTTCGTTCCTGATAGTAATTTATTTAATCAGTGGATGGGAGCATACTCTGGATCGGAATTGTGGGGAGTATTGCTTGATTTTTTCTACCAACTTAAAGCCCCAATTAGTATTCTTTTTCTATTATGCGTAAATTGTCTTTTGGATAATTTACAAAATCTGTGTTACTAATCCTTTGTGTATCTTGGTGTTTCTAACCATCCACTCATTTTTTTATTAACCCCTTATTTATGTTAATACATCTATGATAATTCATACAAATGGTAACTAAAACTCAATAAGGTTGGTCTTTTGAGCCCGCTTCAAAACAGGATGACTAATTATCCAATCTTGGGTTAAACGGCCTATTCTGGTTATAATTTTATTTCACTTAATTCTTATACATAGAAAATGAGACTCAATATTTTTACTGCCATTTCAAATCATCATACTATCTTTTAACTTTAAGTCATATAGTATTCTTAAATTAGATTCAATAGAAGCTGTTTTATTTCACTCATATAACTATCAGATTTAGTTCTTCAATCCAAATTTGGAAAAAATAAGGATAATGAAGGTATCTATTCAATTTCTTTGACCCCTTTCCTATAAAGTACTATAAAGAAAGGAGCGTAGCAATAGCATCGAATAGCTTTTTCTGTTTCAACGAATCGCACGTAGAGATATTGATAAGACACATAGAGTTAATGGTATTTCATAACTAATTGATTGAGCAGCGGCTCGTAGACCACCCAAAAAGGAATATTTATTATTTGACCCATATCCTGACATAAGAAGTCCAATGGGAGCAATACTCGAAAAAGCAATCCATAAAAAAACACCGATATTGAAATCGGATAAAACAAAGTTATAGCCAAAAGGAATTACTGAATAGCTTAGTAGAATTGATATGACTGATATGGATGGTCCGATACTGAATAAACGAATATCTCCCCTCGATGGAATAAGATTCTCTTTGAAAAGTAGTTTTGTTCCGTCTGCTAGAGCTTGAAGAACTCCAAAAGGACCCGCGTATTCGGGTCCAATACGCTGTTGTATCCCTGCAGATATTTCTCTTTCTAACCATACAATTGCTAGTACACCTATTGTGATTCCCAATACAAGAATAAAAATAGGTACAAGTACCCATAGAATTCCATAGACCTCTTTTAAAGATTCCAATCCGGAAAAAGAATTGATATCTTGGACTTCCGTTGTATCAATTATCATTTCAACGATCAACTTCTCCCATAATGATATCTATGCTACCTAGTATTGTCATAATATCAGCCAATTTCATTCTTTTAACTAATTGAGGAAGAATTTGCAAATTGATAAAACCCGGGGGACGAATTTTCCATCTCCAAGGAAAACCATTCTGATCCCCTATTAGAAAAATTCCTAATTCTCCCTTGGGAGCCTCAACTCTTACATAAAGTTCTTGTTTCGGCAATTCAAAAGTCGGAGACGGTTTTTTACCAATGAATCTATATTCAAAATCATTCCATTCTGGCTCCCTTTCTCTATCAAAACAGCGGATTTCTAAATTTTCATATGGCCCGCCGGGAATTCCTTCCAAAGCCTGTTGAATAATTTTTATGGATTCCATCATTTCACCAATTCGAACTAAATAACGAGCTAATGAATCTCCTTCTTTTTGCCATTGAACTTCCCAATCAAATTCCTCGTAACATTCATAATTATCAACTTTACGTAGATCCCATTGTATTCCGGAAGCCCGAAGCATCGGTCCTGATAAACCCCAATTTATTACTTCTTCTCTACCAACAACACCTACTCCCTCAACCCGTTCTAAAAAAATTGGATTTCGCGTAATAAGTTTTTGATATTCAACAACCCTTGTTAAAAAATAATTGCAGAAATCAAAACACTTATCTATCCAACCATGAGGTAGATCAGCCGCTACTCCCCCGATACGAAAAAAATTATGCATCATTCTCATACCTGTCGCAGCTTCAAATAGATCATATATTAATTCTCTTTCTCTAAAAATATAGAAGAAAGGGGTTTGTGCACCAATATCTGCCATAAAAGGTCCCAGCCATAGTAGATGAGAAGCTATACGACTTAACTCCAACATAATTACTCGGATATAGCTGGCTCTTTTTGGTACTTGAATATTTCCCAATTGTTCCGGTCCGTTTACGGTTATTGCTTCTGTGAACATAGTAGCTAAATAATCCCAACGTGTTACATAAGGCAGATATTGGATAATTGTTCGGTTTTCCGCAATTTTTTCCATTCCTCTGTGTAAATAACCCAATATTGGTTCACAATCAATAACATCTTCACCATCCAGAGTAACAATAAGTCGAAGAACACCATGCATTGATGGGTGGTGAGGCCCCATATTGACTATCATGAGATCTTTTCTTGTAGCTGGGACATTCATAGGTTGTTTTTCCTCGATTCATTCTTCCATGAATCGTTAAAAAAAAAGTTCATCAAAATTCAAGATCTAATAAATCGAATAATTGAAAATGACTCTTGAAATTAACGAATTTTTGACTCCCGAATACCCAACTGATTTATTAATTTTTTATAACGTATTCTATTTTTCTTTGACAAATAAGACAGTAGTCGTTGCCGTTTTCCCAGAATTTTACGTAAACCTCTTTGAGATAAATAGTCTTTTGGGTGTAATTCAAAATGTGAAGTAAGTCTTCGTATCTTATTAGTGAAATTGAATACTTGAAATTCAACTGATCCGGGGTTTTCTTCTTCTTTTTTTTGTGAAATAACAGGTATAAATGAATTTTTTATCATAAAATAAAATGAAAGCTGTCCTCTCCCCCTCTTTTTTGATAGAGATTTTTAGATATTTTTATTGATCAGTAATAGTAATGACACTAATTTTGAATTTTGGAATATAAAAAATCTTAATTTACTTAAGAATTCTTAATTTCTTTTTTTTTTCAAATCAAATTAATTATTATTATTAAATTAAGCAATTCAAATCGATATAAAAATACTATATTTATGGATAGTTATAAAAATACTATATTTACGGATTCACAAAAAAAATTCTACTGTAGACTTCAAATAAATACAGTATACTTCAAAACAAAATAAATTATTTTGTTGATTCATTTTTCGATCTAATGGATACATCATTGAATTAGTATCAATGCCACAATGCGTGTGCGCATTTATTTTATATATTTAAATATATATATTTAAATATTTTTTTATTTTTTTATATAATTTTTATTTATATATATATATTATTTATATATTATATATTATTGATTATATTATATATATATATAATATAAAATTATATTATATATATATATATTTGTCTTCGCATAACAAACAGATAACAGATCTGTTATCAGATATGTTATGAGAAATAGAAGATAAGTGCAGATTATCGAATTTTCAATCGCGGATACATATGTATCCTTACTATACTGAAACGGCTTCCATTATGGGTATCAAACCAATAGCGATTTATACAAGCTAAATCTTCTAATCGATAATTAGGCCAAAGAAATAATTTGAAATTCATTAGTTTTTTTTGTTCTCTATCAAGATCTTTATTTTTAGCCAAAACTTGACAGCAATTATTTATTTTATTCTCATTGTCAAATATTGTGTTTCTATGCACACTATTTCCATTTCTAAGATTGAAACAAATTAGAATTCTCAATTCTCTCCGGCGTCTAGCGGACAAAAGATTTTCAGGAACAAACAAATCATAATGATTTTTTTCTTTATTTTCTGTTATCTTTTGATCTCTTGTTCTTGGAATGTATTTATCAAAATTCTTTCTATCAAGACGACTTTTTTCGGGGTTTCCTTGATTAATTTGGCGATTACTCTTATGAATCAATGAGAGTCTTGTGGTTTGATACATAAAAAATTGTTCATAGTTTTTTCTAGACAGGCGAACTGGTTCAACAAAAAATATTTTGTTTTCCATCAATTCTTTATCTCCTCCTTCTTTTGTAAGAGTGAAATCCTTCTGATTCTTTTGAATCACCAAATAATCTAGACTTAGTTCTCCCCTTTGAATAGAGTCTATAACAAATTGTTTTTTCTTTTTCAAGTCAACCATGAGACAATATACTTGGATATTATTCATTATTCTTTCATCTAAGGAAGTATGAAAGTTCAAATGAAAACCCAAATACTTTGTTAGTATGAAAGCCAGTTCTATCCTTATATTTTTCCTGTATTCCTTTTTATTTATACTCTTATCCACCCTTTTCCTGTCTGATCTTTCATAATCTATTTCTTGATTTGAGAAATCTATTTCTTGATTTGAGAAATCTCTTTCTTGGTTTGAGAAAGATGATTTAAGATCGACTCGACTCGCGTATTCTTCTTTTGCTGGATTTCCAGTCTCTAACTCGAATTCAAGAGATTTTTTTTTTTTCGATGAGCTCAAAATATCATCTATTCTTTTTTTCTTTCCAGTAAAGTTTTTAGTTTTACTAACATTTTTTCCATAAAAATGGAAAAAAAGGAATTCGCTTGGTATGATCCAAGGATTATTCTTATATGCATCATATAATATCCAAAATTTCAAAAAGAACCAAAATTTAGGATTCGATATGGAATGATTTAATATTTCTACATTCATTTCCATCCAATCAAAATACTTTCTATCCATATTTTTTTCCATATCTATAATAGTATCTTCTGCTATATAATTGTTGATAGAGATATCGCCCGTTATATCCAAAAATTCTTTTTTCTGTGTGTTGTAATTATAAGAAATAGCTTGCTTTTTTTTTGCTTGGAATGGTGATCTATATCCATAAATATATGATTCTTTATTATCTGCATAATTAAGAAATTTATATGACAAAAGATCATATTTATATTGTTTTTTAATTTTAAATTTTTTTTTTAATTTTACTAAGTCTACTTGTTGTTTTTTGTAAAGAATTAATCGGGTTTTTTCATCTGAATCATATTCGGTTAAATCTTTATTTTGAGCCACACGATGTTCATTGATTCTATTTCTCCAGTTTTGTGGTACTAATCTAGACCATCTGCTCTGAGGTAAATCATATTGATAATGAACCTTTAACCAATTTGTCCATTGATTCATTACAGAATCGGGAAGGTTCTTATGGCTTAATTTGGAATGACATATTCCTTGTATTCTACAAAAATAATTCTTTATTTCATTCTTAAGAAAAAAAGATCTTCCATGAGATTCAAAAACAGATCTTAACTTATACTTATATGCGTTAATAACTTGGCTTTGTGATAATTTAAAAAAAACATATGCTTGTGACAAAGAAGATACATCACAAGAATTCTTTGAATTCGTATTCGTAATATTACAAGATTTGTGTATAATCGACATAAATGGAATTATACTTTGATTTTGTTTATCAATTCTTTCCGCATTTGTTTTTTTATTGTAAGTGGATTCATTTATCATTTTTTTTGTTGATTCAAGAAAAACTTGTACATTGATCCTAGGAATACTAATGATATATAGAAAAATATCTATGTATACCCTTTCCATGAAAAATTTAAAAAAAGAATACGATTTACGGGTCAATCGAACATTTCTTCTTTTTAATATCTGTAAAATATTTTTTTGTAATTCGAATCTTTGAGCATCATAAGTTGTTTTGTTCGAATTAAAATTATTCTCTGAAGTTATAATCTCCCCCATTTTTTCTATTTGGTTTATGATTGTCTTTGTTTTAACGTTAAGATCTTTTATCTTTTTTTCTGTCAATGAAGAATTTGTCCAATTAATAGATTGAATTACAACGGGTGATTCGTAAATCATTGGATTATTGTTACTGATTGTTGAATCTTTTTTGCTTTCACTCAATTCATCTATTTTTTTGAATCTAAATGGAATACTTTTAAGAATACTTTTGAAGGTCCATTTTCCTCTTTCTTTTGAGATGGTTAAAAAACCTTTTTGTCTTTCATTTAAAACTTTTAGAACTAGAAAAAAACTATTTTTCAATTTTTTTTTCATTTTTTTTTTTACTATTTTAAAAATGGGATCAAAAAATGAAAATGGATTTGGGATATGATCCGCAAAGGGCGATTCCACTTGTGTTCCACAAATTGTTAAATAGCAAAAGCTCTTTTTTTTCACGTTTTTTTTTTCAGTGGATCGTACCTTAGCCTTAGATCTGTGCCAAGGTTTCAGACGAAAAGGAAATAAGATCCCTATCTGAAAACCCTCTGTTAACCAGTCTTTTGGAAATTCTTTTTCAGATAGTGGAACGCCATAAAAGGTGCATTTAATATGCATTTCTCTTTTCCAATCCCTAAAATCTTCTGACCATTCAGGAATTTGAAATAATAGTATACGAACGATATTTTTAGCTATTATCAATGAAGGTAATATAATATATTTTCTAAGAATCGATTGGGTTATTAATAACAAACTTCTAATTGGTCGACTATATCCATATAGAAAGCTATCCCAGATTTCTGCCGTTTCTCTAAGTGTTCTCTCGTCTTCTTCTTTTTGCGCCTCTTTCATCTCATTTTCTATCTTCTCTTTCTTCTCATTTTCTCTCTCCTCTTTTATCTCATTTTCTTCTGTATAATCCGAAATTTCAAATTCTGTCTCTTTTTGCATCCAATTTTTGGACATAAAAAAGATTTTCATTGATTCGAAAATATCATCAAAAGAAAAGAACGAGAATCGCTTTTTGTCCAAAAAAAGGGGGGAGTGGGGATTTTTTTGAGAGATTTTCCAAGTCACTGTTTTACGCCTTTGAGCGCGTATAGATCCTCTGATTATTTCTCGGCAAAAATCCGGTTCGCGTAAATAATGTAGTAAAGCGACTTCAGTTTTTTTTTTTTCAGTATTTTCAATAATACTAGGACGACTACCCTCATTCTCATACTCTGAATCTGTAGTAAAAAAAATTCTTGGTTCGGCTTCTCTGGAACGAATCTGAGCATTCTTTGCTGTTCTTGCCATCAGTTGCTCCAATTCGTCGATTAAATTGTATGACCATCGAGGCACTTTTTTACTTATTTCGTTTATTCCAATAGATTTTTTTCTATTAAAAATTGTTTGATCGTTCAGATCAGTTCTAATTGCGTCGAATAAGAATTTTTTTTTTCTTTTTTTTTCTTCGAAATCCATTTTTACTTGTTCATGTTCTGGAAATAAATAAAGTCCGTCAAAATTCAAACTTGATACTGATTTTTCCGAAAATTTACTGATTAAGTTAAAAAAAAAACCAATTTCAGTTAATAATGATTTTCTATCAAATGGATCTATTTTCTGTTCAAATTCCTGATAATTACTATGAGTATAAAGAAGGATACCATGAATCTTATTTATCAAAGTGTAATTTGTTGTGTAAGTTTCATCTTTAATTGATGGTGAAAAGCATTTTTGAATTTGTCCACGAAAGCGTCCATTCAAGAAAGGATCATATATTTTGGTTAAGTATTTTGTTTTCGTATCATCATTACACAATCTAATTCGGTTTTCGAATACATCTAGAGGACGAAATTCCTTATCTAGAACTTTTGCCCTTTTAAAAAATTCATTGCTTAGTTTCTTTATTTTTTCTTTATTGGTGGAGCTCCAAGAATTAGACAATTCATTATAGGAGATTTTATCTCTTGTGAAGAGATCCATTTTTTTTTCCATGATTTTCAGAAAAGTTGATAAATTGGGTGGATACGTGAAAGATATTCTCTCTTTTCCATCACTTTGACATATATGAAAAAAAAATTGTGAATTTTCATTTCTTACGACATTTTCAAATCGATCATTTTTTATATATCGCAATGGACGAATCCATCGTTGATAATCGAAAAGAATAGTTACAAGAGGTTTTTGAAATCCTAAGAGATCATTCTCTTTCTCTATTTTGTCCAAATTCTTATCTTTTTTCGAAAAAAGATAAGGAGAAAGATCTTCTTCGATGTATCTTTTTTGTTCTTGTTTAGTTCCTGCCGTTTCCGAATTTCTTTCAACATCGATTTTTCCAATTTCACTCTTTTCTTGAATTTCTCGCATTTCCTGAGTAAAAAAATAAGGAAGCGGTAGTCTGCCTAAATAGTATAAACAGGTAATAAATAAGGAAAGAACAAATATTTGAAACATAGAATTTCTAAATTCTGACATAAAGCGCTTATTAGATCGAATAGGTACATTCGATTTTTTCGAATTATTTTGCCGTATCCAGCCTAATATCAATCCAATCCCTTTCATCAAAAAGATGTGACCAATTAACCAACCAACAAAACTACTTGTTAAGAATAACAATTTATTGTTGCATCGAAAGAGATAAATGTTCACTAATCTTATTAAGATTGAACTTGGAAAAAAAAAGGGATTTAATAACTGAAAAAGAAGATTGTTAAGGAATACTCTTTGAATACTAAAATTACGTATTGATTTTGGATTCTTGTATCGATTCAAAAAGTGTTTGGAATTTTTGTCAAAGAAATGAAATAACAGATACGGTAGAGTTATGACAGTTATTGTATGAGGTCTACCCAATGCTAGATGCAAGGGCGCATAATAAATCGATATGAACATCATGAGCTGTCCCGTAATAAACCCAGTTGTTGCTGATACTTTCTTCTCGGTCCCTTCTTCCATCACCCGAGTTCGAAGAAGGAAGAGATAAGAGGGCCCTATCGAGAATGTGGTTAGAAATCCATAATAGAGTCCAACCACAACGACCGAATTCATTATTTTCGGGCATAAAGATACTATATCTAGCACAAAAGATTGAAAAATCATTGTTAACTTCTCCTTTTGTTTGTTTTCTCTCTTTTTGTTTATTTTCTATTGCATTTTTTTGATTATTATTATATAATGATAATGATTTGATTATTATATAATGTATTTTATAATGATAATGATTTGATTATTTATTATTTTATAATGATTTGATTATTTATTATTATTTATTATATAATTTATTTTATAATGAATTTGATTATTATATAATTTATTTGATAATGATTATCATAATGATTATGATTTTTCAACTATCTATTTCTATAGATATCGAAATACAAAGAGATAGACTGGAAACGACATCTCTTATCTCAATGACACCAAAGATGGGGATATTCAATGAATGGAATTAGTATATGGATAGAATATAATGAAATAGAGCCACTTTGAGGTTCCCTATGAAATGAGGCATGGAACGGAACCACTACGAAGAAGTTCAACGAGTTACAAAAAAGGAAACTTCGAGCTCATATTGATGATGGGTTGAGAACAGGAATAGAACTCTATGAGATCGAATTTACCGGTGTTCCTCAGTAGCTCAGTGGTAGAGCGGTCGGCTGTTAACCGATTGGTCGTAGGTTCAAGTCCTACTTGGGGAGATTTGATTAATTCCGAATTCTTTAATTCGGAATGAAACGGTTTGCTTTGACCATTAAGTAAGAGTAGGTAACTCGTTACCCCTGTCTTTCTTTCTATTGCATTGTATCTCATCGTATCCCATTCTGTTCTGTGATATTTGAGAATAGCCGTCAATACCTCGGTGTAGGTTCGGGATACTCCTTTGTTCTACAGTCCGGGGTTATTTAAACTAATCAATTAAGAATTCTCAGATGTACTAGTACTAGCAATAGCAAGTGCATCTTTGATGAGGAACGCCTTTTTGCTATGCTACTAATACTTTAATTGTTCTGCT